GATATACATCCCACATACTGGATCAAGTAAAAAGGCTGGGTTTCCAACAAGCTACTGCTACATCTATTTCATTAGGAATTGATGATCTTTTAACAATACCCTCGAAGAGGTGGCTAGTTCAAGATGCTGAACAACAAAGTTTTCTTTTAGAAAAACACCACCATTATGGGAATGTACACGCGGTAGAAAAATTACGCCAATCCATCGAAATATGGTATGCTACAAGTGAATATTTGCGACAAGAAATGAACCCCAACTTTACTATGACCGACCCTTGTAATCCAGTTCATATTATGTCTTTTTCAGGAGCCAGAGGAAATGTATCTCAGGTACATCAATTAGTAGGTATGAGAGGGTTAATGTCGGATCCTCAAGGACAAATGATTGATTTACCCATTCAAAGCAATTTACGAGAAGGGCTCTCTTTAACAGAATATATAATTTCTTGCTACGGAGCCCGTAAAGGGGTTGTGGATACCGCTGTACGAACATCAGATGCTGGATATCTTACGCGTAGACTTGTTGAAGTAGTACAACACATTGTTGTACGACGAGTAGATTGTGGCACCAGCCGTAGTATTTCTGTGAGTCGGATGATGTCAGAAAAGATTCTTATTCAATCATTAATTGGTTGTGTATTAGCAGATAATGTATATATAGGTCCACGATGTATTGCTACTAGAAATCAAGATATTGGGATTGGGCTTGTAAATATATTCATAACCTTTCGAGCACAATCGATATCTATTCGAACCCCCTTTACCTGTAGGAGTACATCTTGGATCTGTCGATTATGCTATGGGCGGAGTCCTACTCATGGCGACCTGGTTGAATTGGGAGAAGCTGTAGGTATTATTGCGGGTCAATCGATTGGAGAACCAGGTACTCAATTAACATTAAGAACTTTTCATACCGGCGGCGTATTCACGGGGGGTACTGCAGAACATGTGAGAGCACCTTGTAATGGAAAAATAAAATTCAATGAGGATTTGGTTCATCTGACGCGTACCCGTCACGGGCATCCTGCCTTTCTATGTTCTATAGACTTGTATGTAATCATTGAGAGTGAAGATCTTATTCATAATGTCAATATTCCGCGAAAAAGTTTTCTTTTAGTTCAAAATGATCAATATGTAGAATCCGAACAAGTGATTGCTGAAATTCGCGCAGGAACACCTACTTTTAATTTTAAAGAGAAGGTTCGAAAACATAGTTATTCGGATTCAGACGGAGAAATGCACTGGAGTACCAACGTGTATCATGCAGCTGAATTTACATATGGGAATGTGCATCTATTACTAAAAACAAGTCATTTATGGATATTGTTAGGGAGTCCGTACAGATCCAGTCCAGTCTCCCTTTCGCTTCACAAGGATCAAGATCAACTGAATGTGCATTCTCGTTCTGTCAAGCGAAGGTATACTTCTAACCTCTCTGTAACTAAACACCGGCCGCGACACCACTTATTTAGTTCGGATTTTTATTGTAATCTAATATATCCGGCCATTCTGCACGAGAATTCTGATTTATTATCAAAGAGGCGTCGAAATGGATTTCTCATTTTACTCCAATCAATTCAAGGGAGCGAGACCAGACTAACGCCCCCTCCGGGTATCTCGCCTGAAATCCCCCTAAATGGTATTTTCCATAGAAATAGTATTCTTTCTTATTTCGATGATCCTAGATATAGAAGAAAGCGTTCTGGGATTACTAAATATGGATATGGGAATATCGAAATGCATTCAATCCTTAAAAAGGAAGATTTGATTGAGTATCGAGGAGTCAAGGAATTTATGTCAAAACACCAAATCCAGATGAAAGTAGATCTATTTTTTTTCATTCCCGAGGAAGTGTATATCTTATCCGGATCTTCTTTCATAATGGTACGTAATAATAGTATTGTTGGAGTAGATACACAAATCACCTTAAATATAAGAAGCCGAGTAAGTGGGTTGGTACGGGTGGAGAGAAAAAAAAACAGAATTGAACTTAAAATATTTTCTGGAGATATCCATTTTCCTGTGGATACCGATAAAATATCCCGGTATAGCAGCGTTTTGATCCCACCAGGAAGGGGAAAGGCAAATTCCAAGGAATCCCAAAAATTGACAAATTGGATCTATGTCCAACGGATTACACCTAGCAAAAAAAAGTATTTTGTTTTGGTTCGACCTGTTTTTACATATGACATAACGGATGGCCCCAATTTAGCAGCAATTTTCCCTACTGATATCTTGAAGGAAAGTGATAATGTGCAACTTCGAGTTGTCAATTATATCCTTTCTGGAAAGGTCAACCAAAATATAGGAATTTCGGATATAAGTATTCAATTAGTTCGGACTTGTTTAGTATTGAATTGGGAACAAGATAAAAAAAACTCTTCTAACGAAGAAGCCCGTGCTTCTTTTGTTGAAATAAGAACAAACGATTTGATTCGGTATTTCTTAAGAATCGATTTGGCAAAATCTCCTATTTCTTATATCGGAAAAAGAAAAGATTCCGCAGTTTCAAGATTGTTCTCGGATAATGGATCTGCTTGCACCCATAGTAATCCGTTTTATTCCATTTATTCCAAGGTAAGGATTCAACAATTCCTTAACCTACCAAATCAAGGAACTATTCATACGTTGTTAAATAGAAATAAGCAATTCCAACCATTGATAATTTTGTTATCATCCAAGTGTTCTCAAATGGGCCCATTCAACCGAGTAAACTATCATAATGTAATAAAAGAATCCATCGGACCTTTAGGATCGTCTCCTTCAATTGATAATTTTTATTTATTTTACCATTTTAAAACTCATAATCAGATCTTGTTAACAAACTATTTCCAACTTGACAATTTAAAACAGACTTTTCAAGCAATTAAATATTATTCAATGGATGAAAGCGGTAGAATTTATACTACCGATCCAGGCAGTACCATTATTTTCAATCCATTCCATTTGAATTGGTATTTTATCCGTCACAGTTGTTGCGAAGAGACCTCTTCAATAATAAGTCTTGGACAGTTTATTTATCAAAATGTGTGTATAGACAAAAACAGACCGCACCTAACATCCGGTCAAGTTATATTTGTTCAAGGTGATTCTGTAATAATACGATCAGCTAAGTCTTATTTGGCTACCCCAGGAGCTACTGTTCATGGCCATTATGGGGAAATTTTTTACGAAGGAGACACATTAGTTACATTTATATATGAAAAATCGAGATCCGGTGATATAACGCAGGGTCTTCCAAAAGTGGAACAGGTGTTAGAAGTGCGTTCGATTGATTCAATATCGATAAATCTCGAAAAGAGGATTGAAGGTTGGAACGAATGTATAACAAGAATTCTTGGTATTCCTTGGGGATTCTTGGTTGGTGCTGAGCTAACTATAGTGCAAAGTCGTATCTCTTTGGTTAATAAGATCCAAAAGGTTTATCGATCCCAAGGGGTGCAGATTCATAATAGGCATGTAGAGATTATTGTACGTCAAATAACATCAAAAGTCTTGGTTTCAGAAGACGGAATGTCTAACATTTTTTCACCCGGAGAACTAATTGGATTGTTGCGAGCCGAACGAATGGGACGAGCTTTGGAAGAAACGATTTGTTACCGAGCCATCTTATTGGGAATAACAAGAGCATCTCTCAATACTCAAAGCTTCATATCGGAGGCGAGTTTTCAAGAAACTGCTCGAGTTTTAGCAAAAGCAGCTCTACGGGGGCGTATCGATTGGTTGAAAGGTTTGAAAGAGAACATTGTTTTGGGGGGGATGATACCTGGTGGGACCGGATTCACAGGATTCGTGCATCCTTCAAAACAATATAACAAGATTCCTTTGGAAACAAAAAAAAAGAATCGATTTGATGGAAAAATGAGAGACATTTTGTTTTACCACAGAAAATTCTTTGATTATCCCCCTTCAAATTCAAAGGATTTCCACGATGTAGCAGAACAATAATTTATCGGATTTCATGATTGCTAAGAAGGGATTCATTCCTTTCACTACTTTCTTTGATTTTCGATTTTTTGATTTAATAATAAAAAGATAAATGTCTAGAAAAGAATGACTTGGGTCATGGCTCTACGTCCAATTATAGGGTAGAAGCAGAAGGTTCCATCGGAACAATCTTTTATTTGAGTTCGGGGTTCTTCGTCTCTTAAAAAAAAGAGGGAGGGTGCGTGGATAAATGACAAGAAGATATTGGAACATCAATTTAGAACAGATGATGGGGGCAGGGGTTCATTTTGGTCATGGTACTCGGAAATGGAATCCTAAAATGGGACCTTATATCTCTGCAAAGCGTAAGGGTATTCATATTACAAATCTAACTCGAACTGCTCGTTTTTTATCAGAAGCTTGTGATTTGGTTTTTGAGGCAGCAAGTAGAGGAAAACAATTCTTAATTGTTGGTACCAAAAATAAAGCAGCTGATTCAGTAGCCTGGGCTGCGATACGGGCTCGGTGTCATTATGTTAATAAAAAATGGCTCGGCGGTATGTTAACGAATTGGTCTACTACAGAAACTAGACTTCATACGTTCAGGGACTTGAGAATGGAACAAAAAACGGGGAGGCTTAGCCGTCTTCCAAAAAGAGATACAGCCGTGTTCAAAAGGCAATTATCTCGTTTGCAAACATATCTGGGCGGGATTAAATATATGACAGGTTTACCCGATATTGTAATCATCGTCGATCAGCACGAAGAATATACAGCTCTACGAGAATGTATCGCTTTGGGAATTCCAACAATTTGTTTAATCGATACAAATTGTGACCCCAATCTAGCAGATATCTCGATTCCAGCGAATGATGATGCTATATCTTCAATCCGATTAATTCTTAATAAATTAGTATTAGCAATTTGTGAAGGGCATTTTAGCTATATAAGAAATCCTTGATTAATGATAAATAACTTACTTCGCAACTCCCATATATTTTTTATTTTTAAGTCGATTGCTATTTCTGAATTTTTAAAAACAAACTAAATAAGAGTAACCGGGATATTATGTGATTAGTTAGTATTCAAAATATCAGATTCAAGTAGGCAAAGAGATAGGGGGTAATATGAATTTTCTAGTAAACACACTCACACTAAAAGGCTTGTACGACGTATCGGGTGTGGAAGTAGGCCAACATTTCTATTGGCAAATAGGTAGTTTCCAAGCCCACGGCCAAGTACTTATGACTTCTTGGGTTGTAATTGCTATCTTATTAGGTTCGGCTACTATAGCTGTTCGCAACCCACAAACTATTCCGAGTGGGAGTCAAAATTTATTCGAATATGTTCTTGAATTTATTCGCGATGTTAGTAAAACTCAAATTGGAGAAGAATATGGTCCGTGGGTTCCTTTTATTGGAACTATGTTTCTATTTATTTTTGTTTCTAATTGGTCAGGAGCTCTTTTACCTTGGAAAGTCATACAATTACCTCACGGAGAGTTAGCTGCACCCACGAATGATATAAATACTACCGTTGCTTTGGCTTTACTCACATCAGTGGCATATTTCTATGCGGGTCTTACAAAAAAAGGATTCGGGTATTTCGGGAAGTATATTCAACCAACTCCAATCCTTTTACCGATTAACATCTTAGAAGATTTCACAAAACCTTTATCGCTTAGTTTTCGACTTTTCGGGAATATCTTAGCTGATGAATTAGTCGTTGTTGTTCTTGTTTCTTTAGTCCCTTCGGTAGTTCCTATACCTGTTATGTTCCTTGGATTATTTACAAGTGGTATTCAAGCTCTTATTTTTGCAACCCTAGCCGCAGCTTATATAGGTGAATCCATGGAAGGCCATCATTGAAAAAGTCTTGTTGTTTTTTTCAAAACAATAAATAACAACAGGCATTTGGTTCAAGATAATTTACTTAAGGAATATACAACTACGTCATATACGATAGAAAGAAATAGCAAAACCAAAAAAAGTACGATATTAGAGAGTTGCAAAAAAGATCTTTTTCCTAAAGTTATCTTACGTCCACTTACTAGCATACCCCCCCTCAACGAATATTCTATTTATACTCCATTATTCTATGACGTGTGATTCAAAAAAAAAAGTCAACTCTTGGAGATATTTCGAGAATTGATTTTCAAATCCTATTGAATCGAAGATAAACAGTTGGTTTACGTTATGGAAGAAAGACATGTATATGTGATAGTAGATATTCACTGGGTATATATGAATTAAAGATAGATTCCTTTGACCTACTCCTCTCATTTTCACCAATACAATAGAAGTCCTTTACTTTCTGTTTACTTGTTACTGTGAATTGAATGAAAAAACCGATTAAATTACAAAAAAGATGTAAGAATTAAAATACCAGTTCGGAACCAATAAACGGAAGAGCGAAAGTTCTATGGATTCCAAAAGAATCTTCCGATAGAAACGAAAATGGAGATATCGAAGTAGTTCTGATGATTCACTAATATTATTATTTCAACTAGAAGTTCTTAGTTACTTCTATATAATTAAGTCATAATTCGTTGGGTGGTTATATCATTAACTATTGCTTTTTTTGATACGAGGAACTTATCATGAATCCACTAATTTCTGCCGCTTCTGTTATTGCTGCTGGGTTGGCTGTAGGACTTGCTTCTATTGGACCGGGGGTTGGGCAAGGAACTGCCGCGGGTCAAGCTGTAGAGGGTATCGCGAGACAGCCTGAGGCGGAGGGCAAAATACGAGGTACTCTATTGCTTAGTCTAGCTTTTATGGAAGCTTTAACAATTTATGGACTCGTTGTAGCATTAGCCCTTTTGTTTGCGAATCCTTTTGTTTAACATTTGTTTAATATTCTAAAATATATACTTATTGCCCAAGATTTCATTCCTAGAATTACGTCGTTATTGATAAACCTATGGGAAGGTTGGATTTGCGGATGAGGAATTAGTATCCCGCCTCACTTTCATCCTTCCCGTCCCTACTACAAGAGAAACTAAGTCTTGAAACAGGGGGATAGTTCACATAAATCAAATCCATTTCACAATTTCCCAATAGGAACAGAACAAGAAAGGACTAAATAAAAAAGAGGTGCGAACTGATACAAAAAAACTCTAGTCAATTTTTTAGTCGATCTAGTTAGTCTATCCATATGAGGAGATGATATGAAAAATGTAACCGATTCTTTCCTTTCTTGGGGCTACTGGCCATCCGCCGGGAGTTTCGGGTTTAATACCGATATTTTATCAACAAATCTAATAAATCTAAGTGTAGTGTTTAGTGTATTGATCTTTTTTGGAAAGGGAGTGTGTGCGAGTTGTTTATTTCAGGAATCGGCGGGATACAACCAGCTGTACCCTTTTCGTTCTAATTAGGAAATAAAAGAAAGGTGCACGATTGCGCGAATTACTTCGGACTAAATATAAAAAATTTATGTTTTATAGAAGAAACATAGCATTTCGTGATTCAATTCATTGGGAAAACCTACCTTGATTCTCTAGCAACCAATAACGCGGGACCTTTTAATATAATATGGTTAAAACAAACTCTTTGAAGTCTAGATGCAGCGT